CATTCCGTGATCTGGATCTTTAATTGTTGGAAACTTCTCAAGTTCTTCTGCCAAGCCTTGATTAATGAACCTACAAAATCCCTCGAATTGGATCTGACTAAATCCGGGTATTGTGGACATTCCCTCATTTCCATTCCGGAGCATCTTAATCTTAAGTTTCCTGTTTATCGAAGAAAAATTCCATTATCAGCTCACTCTTCATCAATCCCTACAGATCGATCTAGCAATTATGGAATCTATATTCTGTTTACTAAATCACATGAAATTCTCGGGAACTCCACATACGTATTTCATATATGTATTTCATACATATGAATAGAGACAATTTCAACGAAAGTTCGAATTTGCCAGGGGTCCAAATGGAATGAAAATGGGTATATAAAAGACCAACGAAACGACGAGTGAGAAGGATAAGGGGGAGTAGTAGGAGGAGCTTTCATTGAAGTAGAGGGAGCATAAAAATATGTATTTGCTATGGGACTCCGGTTTGATAAAAGTATAGAGCAGGAAATAGAGGATTTTTTCGCAAGTAAAAATCTGGATACAGTAGCGCAGAGCCCATACATAGGGCTTATTCGCGCTGTAGAGCTTTTAGAGAAAGAGGGAGATGGACCTGCCCCAGCCAATGGGAATGACGCAGGGAGCCCAGGCCCAGCGGGGAGTGAAAGGCTCTCCTCGTCGGGCTCATCGGTAAACCAACCTGAGCCGTTGACACAGGATTTATTGGCTGATGCTGTGACCTATGAGAGCCCAAATTATTTATCAGATGCGGAAAGCACAAATTCTTTAGGACCAGTAACTGATTTGGCGAGCCCCTTGGATCCATTCTCCATTCACCCAATAATGGATCTTCTTATGGGCAACTATTATTTAGCATTCACAAATGAATCATTGTCTATGGCGGTAACTGTAGTTTTTTTACTACTTCGAGTTTATTTTCTATATATATGGGTCCGTGCAGCATTTCCACGATATCGTTATGATCAATTAATGGGACTTAGCGATGATCCAAAGCTAAAAGATTAAAAAAAGGCGAGAGCAGCATAATCGTTAGTTAGGGGACGGGCCCGTATAGAAAGTCAATCCTTCTTTTTCCGATATGCCGCCCCGCAAGCAAGGAGTGCCGCGCACGAGCGGAGCGAAAACTAAGCAAGGGGAATTCCGTCATTCCATGGAAAGCATGCGAAATCCTTTGATTGTTTATAGAATCAAAATCACTATATAGTCTTTCTTGTTCCACTTGCAAGGCAAGGAAAAAAAATGTCAGTTTCGTTATTACAACCTTATTTTTTTATGTCAAAGACAAAAAGCTACGCGCAAATTCTCATTGGATCTCGGTTGTTCTTAACAGCGATGGCTATTCATTTAAGTCTTCGGGTAGCACCACCAGATCTTCAACAAGGTGGAAATTCTCGTATTTCGTATGTACATGTTCCTGCGGCTCGGATGAGTATAGTTATTTATATCGCGACAGCTATAAACAGTTCCTTGTTCCCATTAACAAAACATCCCCTTTTTCTTCGCTCTTCCGGAACCGGTACAGAAATTGGTGCTTTTTCTACTTTGTTTACGTTAGTGACTGGGGGATTTCGGGGAAGGCCTATGTGGGGTACCTTTCGGGTGTGGGATGCTCGTTTAACTTCTGTATTCATCTTGTTTCTTATTTACCTGGGTGCACTGCGTTTTCAAAAGCTTCCTGTCGAACCGGCTCCTATTTCAATCCGTGCTGGACCGATCGATATACCAATAATAAAGTCTCCAGTCAACTGGTGGAATACATCGCATCAACCTGGGAGTATTAGCCGATCTGGTACATCAATACATGTTCCTATGCCCATTCCAATCTTGTCTAACTTTGCTAACTTCCCCTTCTCTACCCGTATCTTGTTCGTTCTGGAAACACGTCTTCCTATTCCATCTTTTCCCGAATCTCCCTTAACGGAAGAAATAGAAGCTCGAGAAGGAATACCACTAAAAACCTAGTTCGCTCTCAAATAAAAACCTAGTTCACTCGCTAAAGCATCCATGGCTGAATGGTGAAAGCGCCCACCAACCTAGAAAGGAAAAATAAATGGGTCAAAAAGTAGGACGAGATTCAGTAAGTAATTCAGTGAGTGCTTTCTTCTTTTATAAGAAGAGCGTCGGCTTGGAAGAAGAAAATGAAATACGAACAACCGCGCTGGTCGTAATAGATCGACTTGAATGCGTCTTCTTGCTCCAGCATTCAAGTTCCATTTCAAGGGAGGACGACGTACCATGATACTTTCAGTTTTGTCGAGCCCTGCTTTGGTCTCTGGTTTGATGGTTGTACGTGCTAAAAATCCGGTACATTCCGTTTTGTTTCCCATCCTAGTCTTTTGCGACACAGCTGGTTTACTTATTTTGTTAGGTCTCGACTTCTCCGCTATGATCTCCCCAGTAGTTCATATAGGAGCTATTGCCGTTTCATTCCTATTCGTGGTTATGATGTTCAATATTCAAATAGCGGAGATTCACGAAGAAGTATTGCGCTATTTACCAGTGAGTGGTATTATTGGACTGATCTTTTGGTGGGAAATGTTCTTCATTTTAGATAATGAAACCATTCCATTACTACCAACCCACAGAAATACGACCTCTCTGAGATATACGGTTTATGCCGGAAAGGTACGAAGTTGGACTAATTTGGAAACATTGGGCAATTTACTTTATACCTACTATTCCGTCTGGTTTTTGGTTTCTAGTCTGATTTTATTAGTAGCTATGATTGGAGCTATAGTACTGACTATGCATAGGACTACAAAGGTTCAAAGACAGGATGTATTCCGACGAAATGCCTTGGATTCTAGGAGGACTATAATGAGGAGGACGACAGACCAAATCACGATCTACTAAAAGGAGAAATTGTGGTTCGAGTCCACGTCGTGAGATGGCCAGTGATCTTTAGCTGGTCATGGCCATAATGTGCTTTTTTTCCTCGGATTCATTGAAACCCTCTTTTTCCTCGCGAAAATAGTTCCAGTAAAGCAAACTAAGAGCGGGGAAGGAACTAGGGCGGGCATAAGCTCACCAATTAGGATGCGTGATTGACGCATCTTTTTTTTCAAATGATCAGGGCTTTTCCTTTGGGGCTGGGAAGGTAACAACCAGGGAAGGGCACCTGCTCTCCAATTTCTATTCTTTGTTATCCGTACAGAACTTATCTGTTCCAAACCCGAGAGTCATTCTTTCGATTCAGTAGAGCGATAATCCAAATTATAGGAGTATACTGGGCGAATTCTTCTAAGAAATAAGAAAAGTAGGGCAATAGTTGACTCTTCACACTTACCCCATCTCAGCTTTCATTGAAAATCGCGTCAATAAAAATAAAAAACCACCGGGTCGAGTTCGCTTCTCCCTTCCTTTTGGTGTTTAGGATGTGAAGTTGATATAAGAAGAGAGGAAAGGGGAACTGCGCTAAATGGATAATTTAATCCTGGTGATGGGCTATTCCAATGGGCATGCATCTGAGATATGGGCTTTGAGCGTAGGAACGCCCACCTTTACAAGAGCTCAGTTCTAAGATTGTTTGCGCGCAGGCACCACTACTATTCTTTCTTTTCTTGTTATGCATCCGGTCCTATAAATCTTTTTTTTCTGACCGGAGGAAGAGAAAAAGAGAGAAAGAAATCCCTACTTACTTGACTGGTTTCCGGGTCTCAGAAACATAGAAAGGAGTGAACGAACTACAGAATGTAGCGAGCCGCCCGCCTCCTCTTCTGAGAATATGCAAAAGTAAATATATATTCGTCAATGAATCCCGGCGCAATCCTCTTTAGAAGTCAATATATTCCGAAACCAAAGTCTCTGGGGGAGAAGAGTTAGACAAATCTAGTAATTCGTGTTGTTTTCTCCTCAAAAGAAAAAGTACCTGGGGAATCTATAAATTCCATGCCGAAATGCTAGTGGATCAAGTCATTCTCCCTCGCTGGCAGGCAATTCTAGAACTTATCTCGGGATAGTAAAATAGTTGGGGGAAATGAAAGTAATTAACTCTGAAACAATGCAATTCGGGAGTAAAATCAATTCTATTCGGAGCAACGAAACAATGTAAGAGAACAGAAGGGGCACGGGCTCTATCTTTGATATTCTTCCGGGCAAGAGTTGACGGGCCAAGAGTTTTTTTTAATAAATCCTAACCGTCTACGCCGAGAGCGAAAGAAATAGGGAATGCTTTTTATTCAAGTGGGGCAACCTTTTCTCTCTGCTATTCTTCGCATCTCGAAAGACCCACGAAGCGACAATAGAGGAAATACCCTCTAAGTGCTTACTACTCATACCGGGTATTCCCACTACAATGATTGAGGACTCGGTTGAATCAAATATGTCTACCGGAGTACGCTCCGCAAAGCTCCTCACTCGGCACACAATCTATATCCAAGTCCCCCATCGCACTCCACAAGTTTGGGACGACCCCTTTCTTAACGGTGCCTTAACACAAGGCTTCCCTACTAAACCAGTACAGGATCACTACTCATGACTCCTTGGTCTTCATAGTCCTCGAGAACACGATCAACAATGTCTCCCATACATTGTATGACGAAATGCCTCCTCACTATCCAAGGCAAGTGCATGGTCTATCACCCATCACTTAAACCACTGTCATATATAGGTATCCTATCTCATCTTAGAGTTCCCTTGCCTTCAACAAGCACCCTTGTCTATCGACCAGGTTTCCAGACTACAAATCCCCACACTCAGATAGCATCCAAGTATAAGGCCCTCTCGACTGAGCATATCATCTAGGATCCACTCCCATATGCACAGTCTACTCAACTGAACAACACGTCCAGTCTACAAATGACTCCAAGATCCCTCTTATCCTGGATCCCTGCGCGACAACCGACTTGCCCGCAAGACTTGTCCTTTTAGGTTAGGTGGACCAGACCTTCGTCGCTCTGCACATGTCATCCTTTGCGCTCCACTACAATGTACAAGGTAGGTTAAGCAACGACATACCAGCGAACCCCTGGCTAACCCATTAGCCCCGTAAAGCCTAGACCAAAGGTGCCTAATAGCATAGCCAGACTCATCGGGTAGGGAATCCCATCCTCAGCGAAGCCAGTAAGCAAGCCCAAGTCCATGCAAGAAGGCCCGCTGGATATATCCAAATTCAAAGCCCATCAAAGACTCATTTGTAGATGAGTTGGATTCGATATTTGCAGGTCAGCATCATTATTATTGTTATTTTATTAATCACCGGCGAATATTGGATTTTCTGCAATATGCATTTCATACGCAGAAATAGATGAGGCAGTGAAGTTGGATAACCCCGTTGCTAGTCAGCCAACAACATTCGATCTTGGTTTCGACAGTGAGCTTCATGGTATCAATACTGTTAGAGTATCAACGAACATATAGATGAATTGTTGATTAGTGTAGATGAATTCTTGATTGATGTTTGCAGGTGCTGTTCGTGATATTTGACCTGACGGAGAAGCGATGCCTTTTTATGTTATGGATCTAGTCCTTTTGACCAAGTTCAGCTCGTTGTGCCAGGGCATCACTTTGAGCTTGCTTTTGAAGATTCTGATTAATGCGACGATGGTTATTCTGAATTCACGTTGCTTTGCCATGATAATGTTCCGTTTTTCATGAAACAACTGTTTGGCAGTTGGTTGTTAGGCAAGATAAAGCCTACTAAACGCGAGGATCTCTGCGTGCACAACTCTGATATTTCGAACAGTGATATATGTGATATCCTGAGGGGATATGCCATAACAGCCGAGGTAAACTGCTTGAATTGTCACTTTGAGATTAGCACATTTTTCCTTATTTAGTACTGGTTTGTGAACTGCCTCTTCTCCCAAGGAAACTACTTTCTGGGTATCGACCGTAATAGGCAGAGGGCGCGGTATAGGAAAGGAGTGGATCAAAAGTATCTGCGCAGAAGGAAGAGGAACAAAGGAAGGCGACAAGAAGGCCAAGCATGCCCGACGAGTCAACTCTTTAAAAAGCTAAAATAGATGCCAACCGCACATGAATTGCAAGAATGCGGTTAGTGATTGATTGTGAAAGCAACAATTGAATAGAAAAATAAGTCGAAGGAGCTGTCAGCGAGAAAATGTTGGAATAAAGGGTCTTGGCATGTAGTCTGGTCCAACCACAACGATAGGGATTGGAATGAAAAGTGTTTGCGCCCACCTCACCAACCATCTTGTCCCGATACATACCTTCCCCTAGCAAGAGATCATGGTCAGTTCTTTGTACAGCCCATGGTATGATATTTGTCGAGAAGAAAAGAATGGCAGCCGTGTTATCACAGTAGATCACGGTTGTCTCATATGCATGCTTAGTCACATCAAGACAGAGAAGATAATTTCTCAGCCATATTGCTTCTTGAACTGCAGCCGTGCATGCTATATATTCTGATTTCATGGTAGACAAAGAGAAACAATCTTCTTTCTTACTGCACCAAGATATTGAGCCTCCTTCAAGGATAAACATATACCCTTGCCTTTTTTCGTCCATCTTTATCAGCAGATCCCTCGGCATCGCTGTATCCAACTAAATGAAAACTACCACCTTGGTAGCATAAGGCGAGATTCATCGTACCACGTAGGTAACGAAGGAGACTCTTTACTGCCATCCAATGAAAAATTCCGGGATTGCTTTAGTATCGACTCACCATACACATCTTCTACCTCATCACTGTCATCATTTGCCGGTGCAGATAATGACACATGCTCCTCAAGGATATCAACAGAACCAACCTTTTGTAGGTAGCAAAACATCTCACTCAGTAACTAAATTAGAGTTCGATCTTTTACGTTTGTGTTGTCTTTTTGCATTTATGTTTCGATCCGACATCAGATCTGAGTTATTGTTCACTGACTATATCTTAGACCATTGCGATCTCTTTCTTTCACTTGGTTTTTCTGCCTTCCCTTCGGTACTCCTTAACTCGGAGATACTCCTTCGGTACTACTTGGCTACTACTTGAACAGATGGGTTTAGTCCCTTCCTTCGGGCAACGTTTTCTCCGGGTACCACGGGGTTGAAAGAAATCCCTTACTATTAGGACATAGTGTTCGGTACGACTTAAGGCTACTGGATTTACTTTCTTTAATGTTGCATCTGCTTTCAACTATTTCATAGCCTCCCGTCCCGAGCAAACGTCGAGAGCAGGGTGTTGAGCCAAAAAGTAAAATCCATAGAGTTGGGGACTAAAGAGACTCTTTTTTGACAGCCAACCATGAAGAGAAGAGAGTCTCAGAGTAGATTCGGTAATGTTGAGTCGATCTAGTATGGAAAATTCCTCGCTGTGCGCTCGCCTTTTGCCTGCTTCTGCTTCATCTGCGGATTCCTTCCCCAGAGTTCTTACTTATAGGCTTTATAGCCAAGCAGTCCAATAGAATAGCTGCTTCTTCTAAAGCGGATTAGAGTGCGACGACCAAAGCTACGGAGCAGCCTCTACCGCTTTCCCCACTGTTCTGGTTGAACTAGGGCTTTGGCTGAGCGACCACCTTCTTCCAGTATTCTTAGCTTACTGTCTGCTTCCTGCCTGATCGGTGCTGACTGACTGTTCTTGCTTGTCTTGGGCCTGCTCTAGTTTTGGTGCAGCTAACTAAGGGTCGAATTTCGTGACTTGATGAAGAGGAAGCCGAGTATCTTTGGTCTTGAAGAGTCAGGCCAATCCAACCCGCTTGCTCCTGCCCAACTCAGTCTCAGTCGTACCATAATGCGCCTGGACTCAACACTTTTCTTGCTCCAAGACCACCCTCTAGCCCTCATGTCAAATAGATGAAAGAATTGTAAACAATCATAGAATGATTTAAGCTGAGGAACATAGAGGTCTCTCCCACCATTTTTGTCATATACCTCTTGAATAGTGTTGAAATCACACGCCACTAAGCAGGGGCCTAAACCAAGTGGTTTATCTTAGCGTGCTAGCCGCTGCTTCATTTCGTATAGCGATAACGCTTTCTCTTTCTTAGCGCTCCACCCCGTGGAGAACTCTGGTTGCGCTTTGGTTGGCTTTCTCTTTTTTTCTATTTTCTCTGACTTGACTCAGCTTGACCTACTTGACTCAGCGGTTAGAGTATCGCTTTCATACGGCGAGAGTCATTGGTTCAAATCCAATAGTAGGTAAAACCGGCCGAAACCCCCGCTTTTGCCAGCATGACAGCAAGCACAGACTGGCATCAAGGAGTCCAAAGCATCGGTTGCTTCCACTTGTTTGTTGCCTTCTTCGACCGACAGACAAGGAACCCCCCTCTTTTTCTCTTCATGTATGTGGGCTGCCTGCCCCGTCCCGAATGGACGAACAGGAAGAAGCAAGCTGAAGAAAGGCGCGAGAGACCCTCTTCCACAATTAGGTGAAGACCAGGAGGGCCGTCCACCTCACGTCAACCTTCCACTTCCCTCACCCGAGAATTGCATTTCCGCTTCAGCTTCCTTACATCCTTCTTTATTCAGGAACCTTTTGTTTGAGGGTCCTTTCTCTTCAGGGTTCCTATAGAAAGAATCTCAGACGGCTTTCATTAGATTATGCTTCCTTGCCCGTGTGGAACATGTGTGAGCATTATTTTTTTCCAACAAGTGATCCGACTGGAAGAAGTGTTATATGAGGACTTCGAGATCAAATAGAGAATCTGTCTCTCCATTCCTCGTGAGCCACTTATTTCTCCGAAATCTGAGATCAGAGTGATTTTCCTCCTTTTTCCCAAATAGTCGACGGTCTTACACCATTGGGATACTTCGGATAAACTGGAGTACATATATGAGAGACCGGTGCTAAAACCTTTTCTCGAGATATCTTCCAAATTCTTAGGGTCCTTGAAACGGATCTTGTTCCCCCGGTGCGAAAGCAGTTGGTTCCGTAGTTTGAGAATTCTGCTAATTCCAAGTATTCCATTATTATTATTTAATAAGAGAATATAAAAACTAAAGAGGAAAAGGCATAACCAGAAGAATTGTGAGAAATAAGTCAATTTATCAAGTTGAGGCATTTCGATTTGGATTTAAAATAAAACCCTCAAGACAGAAAAAGACTCCCCCCCTATATTATGAAATCATAGATTTCCTTCTAATAAATAGGAATAGGAAAAAAAGACTCCCTTTTCTTCCTATTGATCTTGACGTCGGCGTGCTCCCCTGTCCTTCCACCCTTCTCGGCAGGAGGGATCATAGCAGGGAGCGACTACTACAGTATCGGCCTCGTTACTATGTGGTGGATTCCATTCCGTCTCTATCTATGTCATTTCGAGAGCGTTGAAGACGACTTTGCTCGACCCTCAAACTTCTTTCACTTTTATTGACTTTAGGCACTTCAAAGAATAAAGCCTCTCAAAGACACCAAAAACTAGAATGCCTTCTTTTCTTGAAAGACCGAAGTGCTTTCACTTTCTTGCCTTTCCGAAAAGGGCTGAGCTTCCTTATCCTTTTCTAGGCTGAGGCTAGGCAGAGGGTGAATTGAAAGCCAAAAGAGACAGCGCGTTCTACTAAACTCCGGATTGACTGGTTGTCTTACGCAGTGCTAGCAGGGGTTCGAATCTTCTTGATGCGGATTATCCAAGCTTAGAGTATGAAAATAGGAGCTCTTCTTACCAGCTTTGCTTTCCTCTAGAAGAGACAGGCTTACTGAAACTAGCACTAGCAGCGCGTCTTGTCCTCAGTCAAATCCAATTCAATAAAGAACAAGAAAATGTAGGTGAACAAAGAAAGAAGGCAACTGCACTGCTCTAAGCCGTATGTCATGTGCAGGTACTGTCCAGTTGAGTCTGCTTTATTTCAGAGCTTCTAATGTCCGTATGCTGTCGCGGTTTGGTCAAGTCTAAATGCTCATTATGGTGGCTCATGCGACCTACAATTTAAATAGAGCTAGTTTGGCTGCCAAGAGGCACCTGCCAAGAAGATTCAAGCTGTTGATTTCAGCTTTCATAGGGGTCTTTTGGGGGTTGTTTAAGCATAGGGATGGGCGAGTGTGGGCTACAATGCCACCGGACTTGCTGTGGGTAGCTCAAGAGGTCTGCCTATGGTTCAATTGACAGGTGGTTGTTTTTTCGGGTTGTAGTTTTTTTTAAAGTTTTTTATGTTTCATGTACATGATGATAGAGATCTGTCAATTTGGGATTTTGACACCCACTAGTTTTATAAAACTTAGATGCGAGGAGGTTTCTTTTAGAGCACTCTTCATTGAGTCCTCTGCGAGCCTTATGAGTTCAGATCCTCTACTGTGCAGAAGCTCACTCTTAGCGATTCATCTTATCTCATGAACGAAAGGAGACTGCTCCGGTGTGCGGGTGAAGGGGACGAGACCTTGTGCCTTCCTAGTATCGAAGCATCTTTGCCGGAGCTCCTTGTTAGAGAAAAGTTGGTCGAATTTTAAATATTTAGAGCTTTTCATTATATAAATTTACCAACTAGAAAATACTTGACTATTTGACTTTACTTATTCATAAGTTGGCGCTGTGTTTACTCCGGAAAAGATAGTGCTTACTTAAGTAAGGCATTAGGGGTGGACTGTCAGTATATGAAAGAGTACTTTTGGCAATACTAATGGCAATATCTAACAGAAGACACATTATTCGCAACCTTTCAGCATTCAAATTATCCACAGAGCTGGAAAAATCACTCTGCCCTTACAGTTCAAAGCCCTAACCAAGTTCATTTAGAGTATGGGGGTTCTTTACAGAGTGGCTTACTCTTCAGAAGGGCTAGACCCTGGGACTCCGCTTTGTTGCTAGCTTTTCGTTTAGTGGTGGGTTAAATAAGTAAAGAGTAGTTACATCCATGATGATGCAGTGAAGATTATTTAGGAACAACTCACGCTATGAATAGCTCTTTGATTTGTGTTAGCTAATGCCACACTCTATAGAGGTCTAACTGGTTGCGAAGTTTCTTATTGTGCGAAGCAAAACATATCTGGGATTAAGTCCACTACGGTATATGTATGTGGAGCTCACCAGTAAAGGACCTAAGTTGAAACAGTAATTAAATAGAATGAGGTAGGACTGCATTGAATGTGCCAATAAAATGAACTTGTACCAGTGGTTACTTCATCCACCAAAATGAAAATCCTCTTACTTAACCCAGCATCCTGTTTGAGATGTGGGACACAGACATTATGGGCCCTATCGACCCGCCATCCGAACAAGGACACCTTGTTATACTAGTGGCAAGGGTTTATTTCTCCAACGGAAGCAGTCTCACTACGGGAAACCAAGGCTTTATATGCTTTTCCTGCACACTAGTTTTATACAGATTCGGCAACCCTAGGAGGATTCTTTCTAAAAGGTAAAGCCAATCATAGGAGGGTATTTTAACTTTTAAAGACTGTTTTTATCAAAGGTGCGATTCTCTCCTCTTACAATAGCCTGTGAGAATGCCAGTGCCCAACTATTCTGTCCCGATCTTAAGCTTAAGTAAGAATGATAAGTCTGGGAGGCAATAAAAGCATAAATCGCCATCACCAGTCATTAAGTAAGGGTCGATGAAATTGGGGGGCTTTCGTTGAAGATCTCAGTTCTTTCGCGCATATGGAGTCAGTCCATCCCGAGCATCACAAGCTTCCTGAACCTTTTCCTTCACACAGTGATGAGGTAGTCGAATTCCTATATGTCAATAACTTGTGTAAAAGCTCTTGTAGAGGTAAGAGTCCCTCTGAGATCTTTCGTTAGCCCGAACGAACACTCTTCCTCTTATTAGAATCAAATAAGTGACAAATGAATGGTAACACATGGTACCTATCCGTGGTCGGGAAATGCTTTGTGCCCTGTGTCCTTGCTTTGCTCTACCGAAGGATGACGCAAGGTTTTTCTAACAACAGTGTTCGGTTACCATATCTTTGAATGACAAAGTGCCCGGGAAGAGGAACAAACCTGAAGTCTGCCGAAATCCATAGATCAGGATAAAACCAGTCCTCTTTCGGGAAAAGAATCGAACCAATCCTTTCCTTATCCAACTTTGAGATCCACCAAACTGTGTGGAAAAGAAACACGAAATCCAAGAGAAACCGAATCATGAGAAAAAACAAACCGATAGCATTGACATTTCTTTGTCACGCTTCGGGTTAGGTCATCAGGATCCAGCTATCATGGGCAGGTTCTGAAAAGGGCCTCGGCCTTCCTATGAAATAAAGAGGGTGACGATTCTTTAGTATATTTTATCAATACTCAAAAAACTCGTAATCGTAAGTAGTAAAGAGAAAGATTGATGGATGAAGCGAGGAGTATGTATCTATGATGGGACGATGACTGAAAGACTTTTTTGCAGTAAATGCAGGAGAGAGATGATGGCCGGCCTATGCACTGAATGTGCTGTGTTCTAAGATATCTTGAATCAGATCAACTTATCCGGTATCCAAGCTAAAGCAAGAAGAACTATCGGGTGAGGGCATCTTTCTTTTCAATGAGGGAAGGGCTCTATATCGGTAAGACCATCACAGCACACCCCAACCCTCTTCTCTTGCTTGATAGGGTCAAGGCAGGAAATATAGCATGGAGTGGCGGGGGAACTGTTTGCTTCTCAGCCCACTGATGTATGTATGGCTTGCTTTCTTTAATCAGAACTCATGACTATGGATTGACTTCAAGAATACAACAAAGGGTTGTGGTGAATCCCGGTGTCGGCCCAGATAGAAGACAGCAAATTCATTATTCATTAGTTGCAATGGGGTGCCCTTGAAGTGAATGAGGTATCGAAAAAGCTAAATCAAAAGATGCATAAAAAAGAGGAGGTCCATCCGTGTACAGTAGTGAAACACAAGGACCAATCCTGAAAGACCACTCCTCCCTACCTACGGAGTTTGACAAAGTCATCAATTGGGTCAAAGCAGAAAGAAATGTTGCGTGATCAAGTTAAACAAAATGGAAAAAAGGAAGGTGATCTATGGCCCGATAGAAAAGGAAAACTTGAACCAGATTATATTAGATCTTCGCCCTAGTGAATCATAGTCAGAACCAGGGGGGATCCTCATAGGACTGCTCGTGAGCGTAAAGAGTACTTTTGACCGGAATAGGGCCTTCCTTTCTTTTGAACTCTTATTAGGTAGCAAGGAGCAATTCAAGTATGTGTTCAAAAGAAAATCAACACACAACCCCCTGAAGTCATTTATTTGCTTCTTTAATGAAAAAGGAGGACTTGGTTTTCGGGATCTTGAGAGTTTCAACGATGCCATGCTGGCCAAACAAGCTTGGCGATTGCTGGACAGGCCCGATAGTCTTTGTGCACGTGTTTTGCTGGGGAGATACAGCAAAGGAGGAGATATTCTATCTGCTAATTGCCCTCGAGGTGCCTCGTCTACTTGGATCATCAAAGGAAGAGAGGTACTGAGAATGGGACTGATCCGTAGGATCAGAGATGGTCGTACCACTGAAATATGGCATGATCAGTGGATAGATGGACTACTGAACAATGAAGCCGTTAGGGAGAATGACTGATGATCCAGTTCAGTTAGTTGCCGATCTCATGTTGCAGAATACAAACCAATGGGATGTGGAGAAGGTGCAGCGGATTTTCTTTCCGTTGGATGCGGCTGCTATTCTGAACATGCCAAGGCCGAGAACAGAGCAAGATGATTTTTGGGCTTGGGCATGGGACAGAACGGGCATATTTACGGTGAGATCTGCGTACAGGGAACTCATTCAGCGCTGTGGCCTGTCTGAACCTGCTACGGGATCGTCCACGGGTGACGAGGCTACCTGGAAAGCACTGTGGAGACTCCGGATAATGCCTAAGATAAGAGTGTTCTGGTGGCGGGTGGTGAAAAATTTGCTACCCTGTGCTGCTGAACTCCGCAGAAGCCATATGAAAGAAATAAGTAATTGTCCTCTCTGTGGCAATGACAATGAAACAAAGTTTCATGCATTAGTCGAGTGTGAGCATGCAAAATTGTTTTGGAGTGCGGCTCAGGATCTTTTTGATCTCAAGATGCCACGGTTAAACCCAGCTACATGGTCGCGGGACGTGTTGGATGCAGATATCATGAGCAAACGGGAGGCGGCAATTGCAGTCTCTGTAATGTGGACCATCTGGGGGAGCCGAAACAGCTACAACCATGGCGATGTCAAGTACCAGCCGTTGAGGTCTGTTGAATTGGTTGATGAGCTCATTAAATCTCTGGAGATTCCAGCTCAGGAGGACCCATCGGCTGTGGTTCAGAAGTGGGCTCGACCTGCTTTGGGATGGATGAAACTGAACACTGATGGAGCACTGAACTTGCAGGATGGAGTTGCGGGTGCAGGAATTGTTGCACGGGATAATACAGGAAACTTTGTCACTGCTGAGTGTCGAAGATATGACCATATCAGTGATCCGAGCACAGTGGAGATGCTGGCGTGTAGAGATGCAGTCATGTTAGCACTGTAAATTTGTGTAACCTATTGATGAAGCGTGTTAACCTCCACAATGGAGGCCGCCTTGTATATATTGCCTTCTAGGTCGGTTACAGGTGAAGCCATCTGCTACTTGATCTCCTGAAGGAACAAACCGAATATCCAGCAACCCTTGAGACACTCGTTCACGCACAAAGTGGTAATCCACTTCTATGTGCTTAGTTCGCGCATGGAAGACTGGATTTGCTGATAAGGAGGTCGCACCAATATTGTCACACCACAAGCATGCAGCCCGCGGCTGAGCTATGCCGCGTTCCTTGAGTAAGGTTTGAACCGAAATAATTTCTGCAGTAGCATTTGCCAAGGCTTTGTATTCTGCTTCGGTACTTGATCTTGAAACAGTTGCCTGCTTCCAAGCATTCCAAGAAATCAGATTAGCTCCCAAGAATACTGCAAACCCTCCAGTGGACTTGCGATCATCTGGACATCCTGCCCAATCAGCATCTGAGAACGCACTTACTAGAGTTGAATCTGACTTGCAAATTCGAAGACCAAGTCCCAAGGATCCTTTGAGATATCTCAATATGCGCTTAACTGCTGTCCAGTGCAATGAAGTGGGAGCATGTAGATATTGGCAAACTTTATTTACCGGAAAAGCTATATCCGGTCTGGTCAATGTCAAGTACTGTAACGCACCAACAATACTTCGATACCTTGTAGAGTCCTCCGCACCTAGAGGCTCACCTTCTTTCGCCAATAATTTATCTGTTGTTGATAACGGTGTATTGATCTCCTTGCAGCCATGCATGCCGACACGTTTTAACAGATCAGTAGCATACTTCTCTTGAGTCAAGATAATTCCATCATGAACTTTATTAACTTCTATGCCCAAGAAATAGTGCAACGCACCAAGATCCTTAAGGGCAAATTCTTCTTTCAAATCTTGAAGTAATGCCGAAGTTGCTTTTTCACAAGAACTAGCAACAATGATGTCATCAACATATATCAACACAAATATGGAGATTGTACCTTTCTTGTAAAAGAAGAGCGAAGCATCTGCTTTTGACGGTTGAAATCCAAGATTCTGCAATTTCATGCTTAGTCTGGAAAACCATGCTCTTGGTGCCTGCTTGAGACCATAGAGTGCTTTATCTAATTTACACACATAATCCAACTTTGACTTGTCTTCATAACCAGGTGGCTGACGCATATAAACATCTTCTTCAAGAACTCCATGAAGAAAAGCATTTTGAACATCTAGCTGTCGCAAAGACCATCCATTAGAGACTGCTAGTGACAATATTAGTCTAATTGTGGCCGCCTTGACTACAGGACTGAAAGTCTCTTCGTAGTCAATACCATAACGTTGCTTAAACCCTTTAGCAACCAAACGAGCCTTGTACCGATCAATAGTACCATCAGCCTTCCTTTTTATCTTATAAACCCATTTGCAATCAATCAGATTGCGTCCCTGAGTTGCGGGAACCAAGTGCCATGTGTTATTACGCATTAAAGCACCATACTCTTCATCCATTGCTCCCTTCCAATTTTTATCATCAAGTGCCTCATAAAGATCATTGGGTTCACCAGAATTAGTTAGCAGACCATACCGTACTGCGCCATCCGTATAAACTTTTGGTTTACGAATTCCATGTTGCAGACGTGTCTGTCTTGCAATCGGAGGGGCCGGCCGGATTCCCTACAAATAAATTCTGTATTAAGAAACGAAGGAAGAGTGCGCGTTCGGACCTCAACTAGTCTCCGTGCTCGTCGGGGCCAGTTTTAAGCTTTCAGAGAGTGGTCATCATACCCTTGCTTTCAGGCTTGGGCTTGGCGGATCCTCTAAGTAATGGGTACGTAGGTTTTGTGTCTGTCTTATGTCATCCTGGTGATTTATCATCGGAATAGCTCAGTTCGAGGGAGGGGGGGGTGGTAAGCTGAAGCGTCGAATAGTCTTTTTAGTGTACAGTGTCTTGGTTTTGGTTCGATCAACTATCCGCTTCAAAAAGGATAGTTCACAGTGTGCTCATTCTCAAAAAAAGAAAAAAACTTCTTCGTTTCGTTGGAAAAACCGACGCCAACGTTAAGATCAGTCTCCTTTCTCTTTTCGGGAGCAGAGCTTAAAAAGATGGACAGTAACGATCGCGTAATATCAATTTATCGGCCTCGTCATCGATTTCCAATTGCTCGGAAATTCTCAGCTATATGGGGGACTTTGATGGTGAGCAAAAAGAATTGATCAAGAAATTGGTAAACTTTCGCATGATCGATGGTAAAAGAACGAGAGTTCGTGCTATTGTTTATAAAACTTTTCACCGCCTAGCTCGAACTGAACGCGATGTAATCAAACTTATGGTTGACGCCGTAGATAATATAAAGCCAATATGCGAAGTGGTCAAAGTAGGAGTCGCAGGTACTATTTATGATGTTCCTGGGATTGTAGCCAGGGATCGTCAACAAACCTTAGCTATTCGTTGGATCCTTGGAGCAGCTTTCAAACGACGTATAAGCTACAGGATAAGCTTAGAGAAATGTTCATTTGCTGAGATACTGGATGCTTACCGAAAGAGGGGAATTTCACGTAAGAGAAGGGGGAATCTTCATGGACTGGCTTCCACCAATCGGAGTTTCGCGCATTTCAGATGGTGGTAAAGTGATACCATATAAGGAGCTCTTCCTCATTCAGTCATACTCAACAAAAGTAAGAAATGTTTGACCCTGATCCTTTTTTCATCTTCATATAGAAAGAAAATCGGCCTTCCTCATACTCCCCCCTTCATTCATGGAGTTGGAGGAATCCACAAGAGGCCTGCCCGTTCATAATTGCATAAAAGAACCATTTTATGAAAACTCTTGTTCCAAACAAGCAACGGATTGAGCGCACTAGCGCGAAAGCGTTAGCACGCGCATCCGTTTTCTTGCTTTGAATCAATGGGTTTTGTCAATGAATTAATCTACCGGCATCGGAGGGAGAAGCGGAGTCGGGAGCTGGAGGAAATAACACTTTTTGATGGACGGGAGAGGCAGTTGTTTCATTTCATTCGTTGACCCGGAAGGTCGTACAGCTCCATAATCAGAAGCGCAGGAAGCACTGACGAAGGATGGTCTAAGCCTAGAGCGGGAACAAAGCAGAGGCGGGGGCTATGACTAAAGCCCCCATGGATTGATACGAAACCCCCCAGACCAAGTAGTCGATCTGCCAGCACCATCAAGCAGGTACCGAGGTATTTGAACCTCCGCTTTCAGTAGTTTGATACTCGGGCTTCAGTAGCCGATAGGAGGTAGACCATGCAAAAAGGGGCAAAGGCTCGGGCTCTGATATCAATCAATAGCAGCCAGCCAGTTAGTTAAACCAATGCCAGTTGACCGTGTGAAAGAAATAGATCCAATTGACGGTCACAGAACCACTACGGGATAGTCCGTGAGACAAGATCGGGATCCAGATTCATATCCCTCAACCATTTCAAAGGAAAAGGGGGAGCGGGAGGGAGTCAATTACAGAAAGAGTAGAGACGGATATGGGGACTGTAGCTCCGACCATGTCAACTATGATGCTCTCGCTGCTGCCAGTCCTTTCACCAGTGAATGCTGTCATGCGCTACTTCCCGAACCTCCGTGTCTAGGTCCTGCCGAAAAAGACTGCAAATGATTTACCATCCATCCCACTCATATAGGTACGTTATCGGATTTTTCGGATCGGGAAATGGGTCGAACCGCGCGAAATGGTCGCCTCGGAATACAGGGCGCAACGGAACCAAGGTTCTTTGTTGGCGTGTTGCGTAACAAGGGCAAGAGGGGGTGGAAGCGTTCGCCGACTTTGATAGGCAACGCATTGCAAGCAAATAGAGCAGAGAGCTGACCCTTTGTTTCTATTAGAGTCGCGAGCTTGTTGTAGCCGGTCCTAAAGGGAAAACCTTGCAGCTTACTTGCTATATCCCCGCGTCCTTGCACGGCTCGTTTTCTTCGAGCCCTGCTTCTCCCTTCCCCCTCTCCCCGGGAACCGACCGTTTGGAGTATAGCCAAGTGGTAAGGCATCGGTTTTTGGTACCGGCATGCAAAGGTTCGAATCCTTTTACTCCAGAGCATACTTATTATAAAAATATATAAGAAAGTCTCATCCCTAATAAATAAATGAAAGTAGATTTACATTCTTATTCTATTTCTAGGGGGAATGTTGAGGCAAACTTACGATGCTGACAAGCTGGTTAGGTGCCGAGTTGGATTAGACATCGCAGGTTTTAGTTTAAGAATTGGGAAGAGGTTAAGAACCTAGTGGAATCCACTGCGAGGGGAAGTGCTGAAGTGAAGAAAAGCCCCATTCCTTCGATAGGGATTAACCCTGCTGCTTACCTTTAAGATCCTAAGCTACACCACTGCGAAATCTACCAACGTCGGGGATTCTAGCCCAAGATCAGGAAAGAGCTTCGTTCCCTCCTGCCTGCCGGCTAGAGTTATACCTTCCACCCTTGCTTCTGACTGTGAAGTAGCGTAAAACCCTCTCTCTGTTTGCCGTTGTACGAAAGTCTATCGATTCGAGGAATTCCTTAGGTTCTTTGCCGAGGATAGTTTCGCTTTGGAAGCCCTGGTGGACCCTTGAAGATGAGGATTAGGATTCGGTGGGTCAAGAAAATGCATATTCTTTCTATACCAGTGGACAAGAAGAGATGGAATGTTCCATTCCTGGACGTAAGACCGTGCTGTAGTAAGCTTTCTTTTGCTCAGGAAAGTGGGTCATTTCAGATACCACAGTTTGGAGAATAATAAGAATTTTCATAGGCAAAGAAGTAAGTCAGCACTAGTCAAGTAGGAAAAAAACAAGTAGGAATAGCTAGAAGTACTTACTATAGCTATAGTAGTTGGCATGTCAAGCTCTATACATAATAGGTCTTTTCATAGCTTCGAAGGCTGTGTCAGTCACAAGTTGACTTTCAAAAGGAATAGAAAGACGGGATGGCAAGTATAGGTAATTATAGTCAAGAAAGTAGAAGTAAAAACCTACAAGAAGCAATGGTATTTCAGGTTGGATATATGCAAGAAAACAACTAGTAGAAATGCTAGGGTATATGGAAGGTAGACAAGATATGCCTATTTCAAAGTTACTAGGTAAAGTAATGTAAGGGATAAGTAAAGTAAGAAGAGAAAGATAGTCAAAGTTGACATCTTGAAATCGACTCGCATGGGCGTGCTTATAAAAGGAGGCTAAAGCATAAAACAATAATGAAAACTATAGGCATGTTGGATCATCTATAGTCCTAGAACATGTAGGACCTGGAAAATGAATCCGAGCGAGCGCCAATTCCCTTATATCCTTTGAGTCCGACTAAGCTGCATACAAGTGGTTGTAATTAATATTCCTTTCTTCCAGCCAGGCTTACTGGGCACTTCGTACCATCAAAGTTCTGAATAAAAGTGAGGGGCCGCCCACGCTATCTCCAACAGCAGAGATCTTAAGGGAAAGACTGAGTTGAATATAGAAGTCAAAGTTTCGATTTAGTAAGCATCAGTCAGCTAAGCCTACCTTACTTACCATACTTTGTGCATTGGCAAATGTTGTTTAAAATGCTAGACCTGCGTTCTTAGAAATCTTCCCCGGTCTAGGCGGATTCGATCGATTACCTACAAAAGAACTAAGCTGTTGCTAGGCTCGTTAGCTCCAAATCTGAATCTTATACTCCTTCCGTCCAATCTGGCTCGTAAACTTGAACTACAAGTTCTGTAGCTTAGCCGCCTCCCAAACACCTGCAAGAAGTAAGAAGTGGGCTCGCTTGTTTCATTCGATTTAAGTACAGACGACCAGTTACTAGAAAATCAGAATCATCTGCAGGACTCGCTTTGATTCTTAACAATCTTATCTGGCTCGCTTTTCTTAAGTTACCTTACTTACAGACTTACTGACTGGATGTGGAGTTGTGGCATCCAAGACTTGTTTCTAGCAAGCGAGTTACATAAGAAACCGAATCTCTAAGTTCCTATGACTTTCGACTTGTTGAACCAGGTTCGTATTCATATTAATTTGGAGTTTGCTTGCTCCCCTCGAGACTGATTTTCACTACAAATAACCGGATAGAGATATTTCCTTACTTATAGAGCCAGACTGTGCTTCTCCATTCATTCCTTACTTTGGCTTTAACCCAACCTTATCAGATCCAAACTTAGCTTACTTGGCTGTTTTGCTCGTGAGACAGAGGGATTCTACCACCTGCGGCCTAATATAATAATAAACAGAATAATTTGACCGAGGTATTTGGATGTGGCTCGCACTAATCTTATCCGAGACAGAGGCTCAAATAAATAAACTCCTGAGACTGGCCTAAAAGAGTTAATTGGTGCTCTGCGAGACTGGGTTTTTTGGAAAGCTGGAACGACTTACAAATGTTGTTAAATGCCGCACACTGGTAAAACCCTCCAAGCTTACTTCCCCTCCCAATCATTCGGTAACCCTTCTTACGAAAGAAAGGTGTTCTTATTGCTATCTAATAGCTGATAGCTAGTTCGCGTGGGCTAACGAGGTAATTCCTCGACGAAGCCGCACAAGGAAGCGGGATTGAATCTTAGGGAGTATTGTGCTAACCCTTACCTGTAGCGAATTAAAGAAATTATCTAGGCCCGGTACACGGGTAATCCGTACTCCTTATTGGGTAAGGTAGGTTCACCTTTACTTTGCAGGGGTTGCATGAAGAAAAGAAAAGTAACTCCCATTCGGGGAGTCCAAGCAGTGATCGATTTCTTTTACTAATTAAATCACTTCTTTTGATCTTAGCCGTGAAGATGCCCGAGATTCGCCAACAGAACAGATATCTATTCAGCCCTGCTCGATGACAGCAAATAAATCTCCTTTGATTAGTGCTTCTAATCCCATCCCATCTTTACTTTCTTTTATAGATACTAGATTGGAAGGATTGACTGAATTCCTCTTTCATAACTGGTCTTTCACTACGACTTTAGTTAGCATTTCTGCCGGCCTTATTCTTTTTAGAAACAGTTTTTTTCACCAGCAAACAAACATAGTCAAGAGTTCAACGTTGGAAGAAAGGAATGGACTATCTATCCAGAATGTTATTTAATAGATTATTACGTCTATTTTATAAGGAAGGGCATTGGCAAAGTTAGCATATGAAAGGAGCGGCGGTCCTTCCTCGGGTGTTAGCTTTGTATTCTTTGTTGCATTCAGTTTATTAATAGTTTTTGTTTTCATTCTTGTAACAATTTCTAAACTACTTTCCTTTTCACTAAACTACTTTATACTCTAGTTTTCAAGCTAGGTATTTGTTGCATGCCTTTTCTGCTACCAGGCTTGGCATGTTGGATCGTAAGCGAGTTGCCCTTTTGTAATAAGCAGCTTAGTGTGTAACTCAAACTGACCTGAAAATCATTACTATAAGGGGGAAGCAATATAGGATCTAGGAGAAAAAGAAGAAGCAAAGGGCGTAAGCAATAAACTACTTATGCTGACTCAACTACTTATGTTTATTTGATACTAGCACTTCTTTCTATACTTGTAGGCTTTCTTTCTTATATTCAACTTCAAGAATTCGCTATGCTAGGTTCATTCCATCCATCTATCAGGTTTGGGTAGATAGGCTCTTTCCTTAAGAAAATGCACGTAAATAAGTGAATCCGAAAAGACCAAGACTTGAATGAAGCCCATTTCCCAGGGTTGCCCATGTAGAATAGCCAAAAGTGAAGTGCATAAAGTGCTATTGTAGCCAATCTTTTCTATAAATGGCACCTCCCGTCCCGCGACCAGTACCACCGAAGCCACGACCAGAAACACCTACTCCATTACCTCCTCCACTAACCTCTGACAAAGGGAATGTACGCTTTCCAACCTAGATATCTGCAGGCTTTCTTCAATCTTTTGGGGATCAGTCTTCGTTTTGTTTGTTGCTATTAGACTAGAGAGGTTTGTTTTTAGCTGGGAACAGGGCCTTCGCTTCGTGGAGCCGAGGATTAGATCGATCTGCCGTCAAGCAACGAAAGGCAGTAGATAAGGCTGGAGTTTATGAACAAGTTGATGTCTACTAGGGCATTGACCGTACAAGCAGGTAAGTATAGGGCTCGGCTAGGAATTCGTTTATGCTTATATTTAAAAGCTCTCATCTCACTTTTTCATAGGTAGGCGAAAACTCTATAGTTATAGTGTATATTGGCTTTGATTCTTTCTATTGTTATGGGAAAGGCATATCCCCACCCAGTTCTTCTTCGTCTTAATTAATAACTCCTTCCTGAACTTCAAAGTACGATAGAAACTGACTTATATCTCGTAGGAAAACTAGAGAATGAGCCATCTCCATCTCGTAGAGAAACTAGAGAGGTGCTGGGCGCAGCTGAAAGGAAATCCAAGAAGAGTCCATGAAAGGCTAGCACGATTAGGATCCTTTGTAGGGTTTATCTCGGAAGAGAAGGCTATGAAGCGAACATCTCTTCTTTGGGAGAGAGGGGAAGATCTATGCAGGACACTTAACCCGTGCCGGAGGACTGCACACAGCTGGTACAACCTCGTGTGGTACATTTTACATGTTCTTACAAGTCCGATGGTACAGTTGACCTAGTATCGAATTATTATAGATTCCGTTGGCAGCCATTGCCCCCCCTGCATGTCGTCTGACACGACCGAAACGAAACTTTACACCCCCTAGCAGCCCCCTGTCGGCATCGAAAACGGAGGGAAGTGCGCGTGCTGATGTTTAATCATGCGATGCCAATGATGTAAGCGCGGGCCCGCAGGTGCAGACAGGTTCGTCGGGGGTTATGCAAGCTTCAGAGGTGGGGGGTACGATTGTGGAAGATCGCGTGGAGGCAGGGGTTGGAGATGTGATGCAAGGATGCGGGGAATTGGGTGGAAGGACAGTCGTTAATGTGGAGTCAGGTTTGACGGGCGTGAGGCAAGAAGTGGAGGGAAGTGGGATCTAGATTAGAAGAGATAAATACGATATTCCTGATCTGATACCCGCGGACGATCCCTAGCCTAGCTTGGCAATCCCTTGAAAATGCAATGCATTTTCCCTTGAGATGAAATTGCTTTTTCTCAAAAAAACTATCAAATCAACTCACGCATATTCCCTTGCTTCTGTTAACTACGCATATCTCCTGTTTCTATACTTGCTAGCTAGCAACCTCTTATCACACAGAAAGCGTGACATGAATGCATACCCCCGTGTATACAACTCCTTACTATCTCTAATATACCGTTGCTTGTTCGGCGCATAGACCTATTATTATTATCGGTCAGGCTTTCCTTTTGGCAGGTGATTACTATATATAATATAGCGGGCTTTCCCTTATCCGTTCGCTTAGGTATCTGACTGTGTAGCGTAGTTCGCCGATTCCCGGGGCCGGCACGGCACAACCGGATCCCCATCCTTAGCCAAAGTCCGTACTTGACCCCGTTCCTGATCCCCAATGCCAGGGTTGAATAGTAGCCAGCCATGAGATCTATACTTTATCCATTGGTCAAGTAGCATAATTGTTTACCTGGTCTTTCTTCTTGGATAGATATGGCCCTACCTTCCTCTTGAGGAATCCGTTCATGATGCCCTGGCTACACTGACTGGACTATGCTGTGCGCTTTCGAGAAGATTCACACTACCGGCGAAAGGAAGCGGATAAGCTTATCACGAACGGCGCATCCTAGGACAGAGAAATATGTATCATCCCTTTTGGAGATGACTACACTACCGGGGAAAGAATCCATAAAATACTAGTGTGTTCAATTGTAAGATCATAAGTAGGACGGATAATATCCAAAGCCACCAGTCCATCCAATTCCCTAAACTTCAATCAAATCAAGAAGAAACTAAAGAAACCGCGGAAGAAAAGCAATGGTTGTTCGGGGAGCAATGAAAGTATTAATAAATCTAAAGTAGATTGGCAAGAAAGAGCAGTTGGTCGACGGGGGGGTCGCCGGTTGTTGGCCTCTCCCGGTCCTTTCGCGTGGTGCTTCGGTGCCGAAGTGTTCGGTGGTGGCGATAGAGATGCTGAGGATAGCAGTTCAGTTCCTTAGCTTAGATCCGACTAATTCCCGACTACTTCCTCAAAGAAAGCCTTCCTTCTACGGACTAGGCGGTTACGAGGATGGATTCCTTGACTCTTCCCTGTCTGACTTTCACGCACCTACTTAGGAATGTATTTGTTTCACCCTAGCTAGTTCAGAATTCTTGTACATTCTTCCTGTCGAGGACGGACGGAGAAATCTATAACTTCCCTGCTCTGGTTCTGGGTTTGATAGACCTGTTTATCCGCGGTAGTCGTCGTAAAGACCTGTCTTCAGCTTCGATGCTGTAGAGATTGCGTAGTTCGCCGGCTCCCCATCCTTAAGCAAACACACCTTCCTTTTAGCCAGGGTCATTGAAATTTCATCTTACTTGATCCTTCTAAATCAGCTTCAACTTGAATAGTCTAGATTTACGAGATTCTTCCTTCTATTCTAGCTAGGTGGCAGGCCAATACCAATACAACTAAGTTTAGGAGTGGATTTCATTTCGTACCTACGTAGGATTCCCTAACTCATCCTCTTATCCATCCTTTCCTGGACTTTCGTAAGGGGCAATAGCACAAGCAGAGCCTTTATAGAGCAGTTGCTTTGCTTATTCGAACGGGGTCCTTGCCTCTTATCGGTACTGAAAGATAGCATTGCCGACGCCCTGCACCCGCGCCTTAGCCCTACCCTACCTAGCACCGCCGTCGTATAGCCCTAACCCTTTGCCCTAGCTAACCGAACAAGCAACGATGCGCGCTGTTGACGGGGGCGAAGCCGGACAAGGTGGTCAGGAGCCTTGTACGTACCATAGCACCCTCTTCTTATGATCCTAACTCCCTAGCCGAGGAATCTCACAAGCAGTTAGCCCCAATGCCAGCAGGGTTGAGAGGTATGGGAACGGATAAGAGCTAGCTTGGCCCTACGTACGGGGTTAAAGCAAGAGAAAGAACAGGGCGTAAAGGGCTAATCAAGAGGGCCGTATAGTTAATAGTATTTGTTTGTAGTCGGCTGCCCCCTGCTTTCAATAACAATAAATTCCTGCTGGTCGACGGTCGGGTCAGCGTACAAGGCGTCAAGGAGTGTGGGCACACGCGCGAGACTGCGGGTGGGTGTGGGAACTGTGGCGGCGTTGTGCGCACAGCATGGCTAGAGGGCACGGCAGGCGATGCAGAACAGAAAGCTGATGAAGCAGCAGGCAAGACCGGATAGACGATATTTGTTTTGTTAACGAGGTTCGGTATCTGGCCTACATCCTCGAGAAATAGGAAACTTACTTATTACTTATCTTATATAGTAGAGGCTTTCTAGATTTCCTAGAAGAATACAAATGCAATCTTCGTTATAGAGAAGGAAGAATCCATCGACAAATTACGCACTTGATTGCTTACTTTAAGGGGTGCGAGGGTGAACAACTCGAGGAATCACTCACGGAGATCTTGATTGGAAATCATCTGGTGGATCGGTGCCGGATTATCTATCGGATTGAGTCGATGAAGACCTACCCGTTCCTTCTACCCTTCTTTTCGTGGGCATCGCTCTCTCCATTCTTCTAATTATGTGCCTATTGCCGAGCGGGGCCTAGGTGTTGAGTAGAAAGCATGAGCTAGGGCGGGCTAGTTCATGCTTTCTACTCAACAATACGCCTAGTCCTCGACCTCGATTTGCCCATGTGCCTATACGTGACTGCTTTCATGCAAGAGGAATTCAATAGAGAAAGAAAGCACGAGCTTTAACATTAGAGCTGCGAACGATTCCTTGTTGAACAAGCTATCTACCCCTTTCTTTCCCCGCGACCGACCTAAGACAAACTATCGATGATGAATTCGAGGGCTTACTTACTCGTTATAGACTCTCTAGTTGCCATTAGAACGATTCCTTGGTTCCAGTACACCCCGTTCCTGATGCCCATTAAGCGAACCCTATTCCAACTACCTCCTCGGTTTCATACAAACTACCTACCTACGAGGATCAAGTCTATCAATCGTATCAATTATCTGGTTTCTAAGCTCACTCTTCCTATGCCAACTCGGCATGGCGCTTTAGTTGATATGGAAAGGGGCGCGCGGTAGGCGTGTGATGGTTGTGCGTGTCTGCGAGGCACTACCTTTGGGTGATGTACGGCCGACTACCATGACTCTCCAGCTTGCTGATCGCACTTATCGCCATCAGGCAGGCATTTTGGTTGGTGTCCCTGTGATAGTTGGTAACTTCGCATTTCCAGTTGATTTTGTTGTCTTGGAGATGGAGGATAAGAGCGAGCCTATTATTTTGGGGAGACCCTTTCTAGCTACTGCAGGGGCTGTCATCGATGTGAAAGATGCTAAGCTCACGCTTCAATTTGGTGAGGAGAAAGTCTCATTTGACATGAGGCATCCAACTCACCTTCCTCACTGTCCAGACCTGTGTTTCACCATTGATGTGATTGATGAGTGTGTTACTGAGACATATTAGAGTTCAGAGGATGTGTCAGCATTGGGGGATGAGAAGTCTATTCTTTATAATGAGCATACTTCTCATCCGCCAACAAACTCATCCTCTTCACCCTTTGTGGAGAGCACGGGAGAATTAGAAGCACTGATGGACACGACGAGTGCTTCTTCCGGGGAGCTTACTTAATGGGAAACTTGCCATTGAAGTTACGTAATAATGGGGCTGAAAAATGCTTCAGTATAGGGCGGCTATTCGGAGTTCCCATCAGCTTAAACTACTATCTGTTTGGTTTCGAGACAAATGAGACTTTGTTGAATTGAGGCTATCAATTCAGCTGTATTAAATGCGATCTCCGGAATAAGCTCGCTCCATCCTTCCGTGGGTAAACTTACTTTTTCCTTAGGAATAGTTTGAATATCTATTGAAGGGCCAGTGGATTTTCGAGAATTTATTGAATTCTTTTTAATACATAATGGGACCCTCTTTCAAAACATGGGACTTCAGTCACCTTCGAACGGATATTTTTAGATTCTTTTGGCGTAGGCAGAATTCAAAAAACCTGTGTTTCAGCATACCTCATCTCAGAGTTGACCTATGAAAAAGAAAGCTTCTATGAAAACATTCTCTATTTCCTTCCTCGATCTGATGCCTTTAGACCTTACTCGGATTCGCATTCAAAGAAGGTGTTCAGCGAAAAATCTGCACTTGATGCGGCTGAGGAGGTAAAGAGTTCAAAGGTTATTCTAGTGCGTACGGCTGGGACTTCTCTTAGGACCAACATACTCTCATATTCACCTTAGTCCGGTATTTCTCCTTGTAAGTAAACCGACCTCACGAAACACTTTATATATATCTTCAGGTTTTAAGCTGAGTCTGAAGCCAGAAGTCCGAGAGAAAGCCCCTGACATACACGGGAAAGGTAGGGGCAATGGGCACAGACCCCGGACCACCCCCGCGCTCACACCTCACCCCTCCTTCCTCTTTTATTGAGAATGGAAAAAGACAATGTTCATTGCTTCCTCAAAACAAGAGTTCCACGGGTTCAGAAACCTCTGGCAAGGCGATTCATGAAGGATTCCTCTCCTCTAGTTGGTCTATTAGACTATTATTACTATAAGGTCCCCTAAAACTGGCATACCCGTAAAGGAAAGGCAAGGGAAAATGGACGGAGATTGGTCAGTGGTCTCCTCTCCAGGTCGAGTATTTCTGTTGTTTTCTTTGATTTGGGTTAAGAACAGTAGTCGGACATTCCACTTTGTTAAGTTCTTTTTTTTGATTCGACATAACAAGAACAGAATCACGCTCTGTAGGATTTGAACCTACGACATTGGGTTTTGGAGACCCACGTTCTACCGAACTGAACTAAGAGCGCTTTCTTACGACAGGAGATAAAGCAGTAAAGAAAAGGATGATTTTTGTACCGCATGCATATAGAAAAATGAAACTCAGAATTTTGTCCAATTTGAATCGATCTCAATTGATCCCTCGTTACTGCCCATAGGAGAAGTAATAGGTAGGGATGACAGGATTTGAACCCGTGACATTTTGTACCCAAAACGAACGCGCTACCAAGCTGCGCTACATCCCTTTTCCAAATTGTTGTACAGTGTCATTGTACAAAACCCCTGTCTTGTTTTCCACATCGTAATTTTATCCTCCATCTATATACAACTTTCTTGTCATTTCTTCTTTTTGGTTGAATATAATAAATAATATACATCTGAAACCCAACCTAACGTATAAAGAATGAATATTTATCGGTAATGCTCAGGAAGAAAGAAGGGGTCATCTTTTTATTTTTATTCCACCCTTATGTACCCTTCTTTGCATTTTTTCTAAAGCCTGTTCAACCTCATATCACCTAGAACAAGTCATGGACTTCTTCAATGAAAGAAAGTCTCATGGAAACGTTTTCAACGAAATAAGAACCATACAAAATAGATTTCTTGATCTTAGGAAAACTCTTTTTTTCGCAGTTTTTTCTTTTATCCTAAAGATATGCAGAACGAGTGTATTATGAAATGTTCGTTGTCTTTCTTTGCATACATCGCTACTTAATCGTTTAGTGGTTATCGATGAAATTACTTCACCATAGAGAAAATATTATGGAAGTATATATATATTGTTGGTTGCTTTTGTTTATGTCCCATTGGAAAAGTTGATCTTCTAAATTCATATGTTTAGCCTAAAGTACATAACTTGTGTTCCTCCCTAGTTCTTGCAATGCCACCTAATCAAGCCTCACCTCATTTGTAGTTATAACATGTTCAGCTGAAAGCAAACTAAAAAAAAAGGTTTACTATTAGTAACACATATATTTTTTTACCTTAGCTCTTTCTTTATTGTTCAAAGAGCAATTCAAATGCTTTGATTGCTTATCAGATAAGAGGTAAAAATATTCTTCATTCGTTTATTTTTTTAATGCCAAATTTCATTCAAATCCATTCTTAAAAAGGCATAGTAGAGAAAGGCGGACCAGGCAATCTCTGAGTTGAAATCGATCCCAGACATCCATCTCTTTCAAAAAGTTCTAAAGGCCGACTACTACAGGGTGCGTGCGCTGGGACTGATCGGGACGACCTCGTCGAACAAATATGAGTAGACTAGATCTAGTGTGGTGGTACCAAATACGAAGTTCTCCTTCTCATTGAAAAACAGGGTGTGACTGTAAAGCAAGTGCCCACAACAAGACCAATCCATATTACCGAGAAATTGGATGAATCGGTAGCCTCAATCAATTAGTCTAGCTAATCGGTTAAGGAAGAGCTGCTCCTTGGATTTCAGGGAATCCCGTCTACTTAAACGCAAAGTAGAACGAGCATAAAGAGAAAGAAAGAGAGTAACATCTTTTAAGTAGTTTATCTCACGTGCTATCCTTCCTTCTAGAAAAAGGTATGGTAGTAGTGGTTAAGCTCGTGATGCTCTGGATGAGACTGACTCTATATGCCCGAAAGGACAAATCTGATGGGTCATTTTGACAGAAGATTGAGTGGGTTTTCCGTATGGTGGGAATATGTTTAGTAGGATAGCCCGGGGCTTATACATTGAACTTAGGGCTTCGCTTCGCTCGCTTCACTCGTCCAGTCAAGAGCATCTAGGCGGGGATGCAAGCAAGTACGAGCCCGGTACCCCTATCCCGCCCGTAGCATAGCGCCAAGAAAGAGGAAGATTGGCTGATTTTGATTCAATAATCGGAGATAATAAAAAGGTAACGAGCTAAGCAAGCAAGCGCAACGAGCAATCAAACTCCCATCCCACGAACAAGCAAGGGATTGAGTACCGATTTCGTGATGCACCTATCCAACGAATTTTTTAGTCAAATGATTGTTTTCAGGTGGGTTCTCGGCTTCAAATCGAAGTTTTTAATAAAGTGGGCTCTGAAATCTCAATATGCCTTGCCTCACCCGAGAGTCACCGTAGGAAGGGGCTCTTTCCTTCAACAAATGGAACTGGTGCAAAAGGAAGTCGATCTTGTCTTACGGCCCTGGATCGGTTGTCGCTATCGCTCCCCCCCTTCCTCATTAAGTCACTGGCTGGTCTTGATTGCCCAATACCCCAGCAAGAATAACTAGTAAAAGCGGTCTGTCCTCCAATTCATCGATTCACAGCCCCCTACGCCAAAGGTTCCTGGAAGCTTTTCATCCTTATTGAGAAATGTACTGGGGCTTGCCTGGTCGGAAGCGTTGAGTTGCAAATCTAGGAATTCTCCTAATCACCTGGTCCAAGAGCTCTTCCTGAAGAAGTAACTGAGCTATACAAAAAGAATTCGAAAAGGTATGCAAGAAAGCCTCCAAATGCAAAATCCGCCTTCCCACTGACATCTGGCTTATCCCTTTGATCCAAGACTGTGATCTATTGATTCAACCTTGACCCCAGGGGTCTCCTCTCCCCAACTACACTAGGCTCAAGGTGGAATAACGAAAGGAGGGTGCGTGCGATAGCTATGACAGAAGGGGCTTCTTGTTCTCACTTCTATTTGTCTCTGATTTATCTCCTAAAGAAAGCCCCTGTTCCCTCAATGAAGTTCAATTGCTTTGACGAGTGAGTCTGATATAAAGAATTGACAAGCGGATTATACGTATGTAAACAGCCTTCCCGCCTGGCTTGAATGAGGAGAGGAAGGACCCGACCTCTAGCTCTTTACTTTTACTGCCTGTGCGGCTAAGGAAAGACAACTACACTTCCAAGTCCTAAGAGAATACTAGTATACGATCTGTTATATAAATAGGTAAATGTTCCTTTCCATTATGAATCGCGATTGTATGGCCAACCATTGCGGGTAGAATGCTAGATGCCCGGGACCACGTTACTATTGTTTCTTTCTCCTCCTTCATATTGACCTTTTCTATTTTTTCCAATAAATGATGAGCTACAAAAGGATTCGTTTTTTTTCGTGTCACAGCTGATTACTCCTTTTTTTCCATTTTAAAGAGTGGCATTCGATGTCCAATATCTCGATCGAAGTATGGAGGTCAGAATAAATAGAATAATGATGAATGGAAAAAAGAGAAAATCCTTTAGCTGGATAAGGGGCGGATGTAGCCAAGTGGATCAAGGCAGTGGATTGTGAATCCACCATGCGCGGGTTCAATTCCCGTCGTTCGCCCATCGCATTATTGCAAATTCCAAAAATGCAATTTTCCATATTCCTAGTTACGTATTTACTTACGGCGACGAAGAATAAAACTATCACTATATTTTTTCCTTTTCCTAGTTCTTCTTCCAAGCGCAGGATAACCCCAAGGGGTTGTGGGTTTTTTTCTACCAATGGGGGCTTTCCCTTCACCGCCCCCATGGGGGTGGTCCACAGGGTTCATAACTACCCCTCTTACTACGGGGCGTTTACCTAGCCAACACTTAGATCCGGCTCTACCCAAACTTTTTTGGTTCACCCCAACATTACCCACTTGTCCGACTGTTGCTAAGCAGTTTTGGGATACCAAACGGACCTCCCCAGATGGTAATCTTAAAGTGGCCGATTTACCTTCTTTTGCAATCAGTTTCGCTACAGCACCTGCTGCTCTAGCTAATTGCCCACCCCTTCCACGTGTGATTTCTATGTTATGTATGGCCGTGCCTAAGGGCATATCGGTTGAAGTAGATTCTTCTTTTCTCTCAAAAAACCCCTTCCCAAACTGTACAAGCTTCTTCCAAAGCATACGGCTTTCTAGATGTATATGACGATCTCTAGACAGATGGATCTTATATGAATCGTATGATGAAGTACCACATGAGTGGATATATAGGAAAGGAATCCAAATCTGCCGAATCGCTCATGTTATGATCTTCTACATCCTAGGTCTCCGCGTTCCGTCATCTGGCTTATGTTCTTCATGTAGCATTCAGATCGAATGACTCTATGAAATTACGTCGATACTTCTACATATTATGGGTAACGTAGGAGACATCCCTATTTTCCCCCGGGGGTCTTAATTACCACTGCTTAGCTTTCAATTCGCCTCTGACCATCAAATTAAATGTGAATAACCCGTCCTCCTCTCTTTGAAACAAGGGGCGCTTCCGGTTCTGTGCGTGCTTCAAACAATTTTGTCTTCTCCATATTACCATATCTCTAGAGTCAATAATTTTCTATGAGGAACTACTGAACTCAATCACTTGCTGCCGTTACTCAACAGTTTTCTGTTGAGGTCTATCCCGTAGAGGTAGTCAAATTGGATCAGTGATCGATTTCTAGGTTTCGTCGTAAACCTAATTGGTTACTTCCAATTACGTAAATCAATAGTTCAAACCGCACTCAAAGGTAGGGCATTTCCCATTGATATAGGAACTTTTGTACCAGAAACAATAGTATCTCCAATTATAGCCCCTCTGGGATGTAAAATATATACCTTCTCACCATCCCCATAGTGTATGAGACAAATGTACGCATTTCGATTAGGGTCGTATTCTATGGTTACGATTCTACCAGATATGTCTTTTTGATTCCGTCGAAAATCGATTTTACGGTATAGGCGCTTATGACCTCCCCCTCTATGCCTTGCGGTAATGATTCCTCTGGAATTACGACCTTTACCACCGTCCATGGATCAAATTATTTCGTGGATTGGATTTCACTTGCCTATCTATGGTTCCCTTGCGTGTGCTCGGGATAGGTGCTTTGTATAAATGTTTCGCCGTATTATTAAGTATTCTCCTTTAGTTTTTTTCTCTATCTAGAAGTGGAATAGAATAACCCGGTTGAAGGGTAATGGTCATACGTTTGTAATGCATTGTATGTCATTGATTCTTTCCCAATAAATGAAGACTTTTTCTGTAAATAGTGCGTATTTGATTCCATTATCATATGATAATACTATATTTATATTTATTTATTGTATTATACCTTTATATCTTCTAAATATATAGAATAGAGGAATCCCGATTTGTCAAGTCTCATGATCGTATCAAGATCTATTTAAACTCGGCTCAATCTGAAAAAAAAGATTGAGCCGAGTTTAATTGCAATCAATTAGAAGAAAAAAGAAGAATTACTGCATTTCGTAACTGATTTTTGATCTTTCTATTTCGCTTCTTTTTTATTTAGACCTTTTTTTTATCTACTTATCTAGCTATCTAGTTTATCTACCGGCTCGAACTCGAATTTGATCGCCTTCCATACTTCACAAGCTGCGGCTAGTTCAGGACTCCATTTGCAAGCTGCTCGGATAATTTCATTACCTTCACGAGCAAGATCGCGCCCTTCGTTACGAGCTTGTACACAGGCTTCTAAAGCCACCCGATTAGCTGCTGCACCAGGTGCATTACCCCAAGGATGTCCTAAAGTTCCTCCACCAAATTGCAATACAGAATCATCCCCAAAGATTTCGGTCAGAGCTGGCATATGCCAAACATGAATACCCCCTGAAGCCACCGGTATAACACCTGGCATGGATACCCAGTCCTGAGTGAAAAAGATACCGCGAGCACGATCTTTTCAATAAAATCATCGCGCAATAAATCAACAAAACCTAAAGTCATTTCGCGTTCCCCTTCTAACTTACCTACTACTGTACCAGCGTGGATATGATCTCCCCCAGACATACGCAATGCTTTAGCTAATACACGGAAATGCATACCATGATTTTTCTGTCTATCAATAACTGCATGCATTGCTCGGTGAATGTGAAGAAGTAGGCCGTTGTCGCGGCAATAATGAGCCAAACTAGTATTTGCGGTGAATCCCCCGGTTAAGTAGTCATGCATTACAATAGGAACCCCTAATTCCCTCGCAAATACAGCTCTCTTAATCATTTCTTCGCATGTACCTGCAGTCGCATTCAAGTAATGCCCCTTAATTTCACCGGTTTCGGCCTGTGCTTTATAAATAGCTTCGGCACAAAAGACAAAACGGTCCCTCCAACGCATAAATGGTTGTGAGTTTACGTTTTCATCATCTTTGGTAAAATCAAGTCCACCACGTAGACACTCATAACATGCTCTACCATAATTTATCGCGGATAATCCCCATTTTTGTTTAATAGTACATCCCAATAAAGGACGACCATACTTGTTCAACTTATCCCTTTCAACTTGGATACCATGAGGCGGGCCTTGGAAAGTTTTTGAATAAGTAGGGGGAATTCGCAGATCCTCCAGACGTAGAGCGCGTAGGGCTTTGAAACCAAATACGTTACCCACAATGGAAGTAAACATGTTAGTAACAGAACCCTCTTCAAATAGGTCTAATGGATAAGCTACATAAGCGATATATTGATTTTCCTCCCCAACAACGGGCTCGATGTGATAGCATCGTCCTTTGTAACGATCAAGACTGGTAAGTCCATCAGTCCAAACAGTTGTCCATGTACCAGTAGAAGATTCGGCAGCTACTGCAGCCCCTGCTTCTTCGGGCGGAACCCCCGGCTGAGGAGTTACTCGGAATGCTGCCAAGATATCAGTATCCTTGGTTTCGTACTCCGGGGTGTAGTAAGTCAATTTATAATCCTTAACACCAGCTTGAAATCCAACACTTGCTTTAGTTTCTGTTTGTGGTGACATACGTCCCCCCTACAACTCATGAATTAAGAATTCTCACAACGACAGGTTCTACTCGATATGGATTAGGCGTAAATGAAACCTTTGCAAAAATACTTAAAAAAAAAGGATATTCAATTAATATCAACTCATTAAAGAAAATGGGGGGCATGCTTAAGTTAATGAATATGTTTCATTCATATATAATGCGTACACCCTGTGTATGTTCTATCCTATAGGAATCCTACTATAGGAATTGAGTTGTTGTTATGGTAAGTTAACATGCTTCGTTATTAAACCATGGATTTGATTCACCAAACCCATCTTTATTGTATACTCTTTGATAGATATAGCGCAACCCAAATCAATCCCTAATCCTTATTTTACAAGTTCTTAATAGACCCCTTTCTTATTTTGAGTGGAAATACCTAAATACTATAAAAATTATCTGTTGACAGCAATCTATGCTTCACAGTAGTATATATTTTGTATATCGAAGTCCTAGATAAGAAAGTGGAGTAGGCACAGATCCTTCACAAAAGGCGAAATGTATATGAAAAAAAGATTGATTGAACTTTCCGACGGACTCATGGAATGAGTAAACGATTGAATGGGATTCGTTTGGGCAACGAAATCAAGTGCTGGTCCCCTTTTCTCTCTTATTGAATTAACTAATTCATTTCCTTTTGACTTTTGTTGGATTTTTGGATATTTTTTTGGTGTTGATTTGGCATTATTCAACAAGAATAAAAGAAAAATTTCGATAAATTCCTTTTTTTTTAATTATGAGAACCAATCCTACTACTTCTCATCCCGGGGTTTCTACAATTGAAGAAAAAAGTACAGGGCGTATCGATCAAATTATTGGACCCGTGCTGGATGCCACTTTTCCCCCGGGCAAGTTACCTTATATTTATAACGCTTTGGTAGTCGAGACACTGACGGTAAGCAAATTAATGTGACTTGTGAGGTACAACAATTATTAGGAAATAATCGAGTTAGATACGAAATTATCCATCTTTGAAACTGGTATTAAGGTGGTCGATCTTTTAGCTCCTTATCGGCGTGGAGGAAAAATCGGACTATTTGGGGGAACTGGAGTAGGTAAAACAGTACTCATCATGGAATTAATCAACAATATTGCTAAAGCTCATAGAGGCGTATCCGTATTTGGCGGAGTAGGGGAACGGACTCGTGAAGGAAATGATCTTTATATGGAAATAAAGGAGTAATTAATGAAAAAAATCCTTGAGGAATCAAAGGTAGCTCTAGTCTATGGCCAAATGAATGAACCGCCAGGAGCTCGTATGAGAGTTGGTTTGACTGCCCTAACTATGGCAGAATATTTCCGAGATGTTAATAAGCAAGACGTGCTTCTATTCATCGATAATATCTTTCGTTTTGTTCAAGCAGGATCGGGGGTATTTGCCTTATTAGGGAGAATGCCCTCTGCAGTGGGTTATCAACCTACTCTTAGTACAGAAATGGGTTCTTTGCAAGAAAGAATTACTTCTACTAAAAAGGGATCTATAACTTCGATCCAAGCGGTTTATGTACCTGCGGACGATTTGACCGACCCTGCTCCTGCCACAACATTTGCACATTTGGATGCTACTACCGTACTTTCCAGAGGATTAGCTTCCAAGGGTATTTATCCTAGATCCTTTAGATTCAACCTCAACTATGTTACAACCTCGGATCGTTGGCAACGAACATTATGAAACTGCGCAAAGAGTTAAGCAAACTTTACAACGTTACAAAGAACTTCAGGACATTATCGCAATTCTTGGGTTGGATGAATTATCGGAGGAGGATCGTTTAACTGTAGCAAGAGCACGAAAAATTGAGCGCTTCCTATCACAACCGTTCTTTGTGGCAGAAGTTTTTACCGGTTCTCCAGGAAAGTATGTTGGTCTTGCAGAAACAATTCGGGGATTTCAACTAATCCTTTCCGGAGAATTAGACGGCCTACCCGAACAGGCTTTTTATTTGGTGGGTAACATCGATGAAGCTAGCACGAAAGCTATAAACTTAGAAGAGGAAAACAAATTGAAGAAATGAAATTAAATCTTTATGTACTGACTCCTAAGCGAATTATTTGGGATTGTGAAGTGAAAGAAATCATTTTTTCTACTAATAGTGGCCAAATTGGCGTATTACCAAACCACGCCCCCATTAACACAGCTGTAGATATGGGTCCCTTGAGAATACGCCTCCTCAACGATCAATGGTTAACGGCGGTTCTGTGGAGCGGTTTTGCCAGAATAGTTAATAATGAGATCATCATTTTAGGAAATGATGCGGAACTGGGTAGTGACATTGATCCGGAAGAAGCTCAACAGGCACTTGAAATAGCCGAAGCTAACGTGAGTAGAGCTGAGGGTACGAAAGAATTGGTTGAAGCGAAGCTAGCTCTCAGACGAGCTGGGATACGAGTCGAGGCTGTTAATTGGATTCCCCCATCTAATTGAAGACAATCCAACGGTTTAGTTGATACAAAGAAAAAGGGTCTAAAAAGTTATTAGATAGCGAAGCGAAGTAAGTCCAATGCTATCTAGTAATTTTTCTACCTACCTACCTACTATTGGATTTGAACCAATGACTCCCGCCGTATGAAAGCAATACTCTAACCACTGAGTTAAGTAGGCAATTTATCACCACAAAGGAAGACCCTTTACTTCGATCGATTATAGATCGAATCCTTTTTATAAGCAATACCGCTTCGTTATTGGTATGTTATATAGTAAACAGATCAAAGGATATCCTCTACCATTAGAGAATATTCATCTTGACAAGAAATTATATATATTAAGATATCTCTGACAAGGGCTATAGCTCAGTTCGGTAGAGCAACTCGTTTACACGTGCGCCAATGCTTTTCAAGGGAGCTTATTATGCAATGAACATAATGGATCTTATTGCAAAATCAATGTCTTACTTCATGGATTTGAGAGAATAGGAGAACAGTAGCCTGACAAATAGTTGGTTCAGTCCGATTCAGGTGCCTAATCAAATAGAACCCTTATTGATTTGCTAGTTTCAAAGGTAAATATCCAGCCCACTAAATGCTAGGCGTAATGAGGACCTCCAAAAAAATTCTTTTCGTTCTATGAACTTTAAGGTGTATGAAGTCTCATATTCCACTCTTGCAGCAGAACGATAGAGACTCCATTTAACTTAGGTTGATTTAATTTAGGCCGGAGGCAGACCTAAGTCAAGGTAATCCTTCTTTGAAACACTTTGGTATTGCTCCTGCATCATTCTTGCTAAGGGCATCCAAGGAACTAATCAAAGGTTACGAAAGAGAAGGCTTGAAAAGGAGCTTACTTTTCCTGCTAATGCTACTTCCGCTATCTCGTAAGGAGGATACGACTCATAAACCTCCCTTGGTATTTGGGTAGGGGGAAAGAGAATTAATTAGACTGAGTGAGGAATGTATACAACTACTGCTCAAAAGGCAATAAGAAGCACGCACTCCTACTAGACATGGAAGGAGTAAACCTCAAATATGCTTTCTTCCCTTAGGTATGTTTCTAGATTCTAGTCCGAAGTCGGTCGTTGATAGATTTCTTTCTTTTGCTTGCTCTCCGTTACTTTCCCTTCCTATATTTGGAAATCGATGTAAAGACAAGAAGAAAGTGGTTGAGACAGAGGATTCTTGGTAGTTTATTGGCTCTAAGTACAATGGGTACGTAAGTTATGTGTTTTGTTTCATGCTCCTTGGTGATTTTTCATCAATATGATTTATTGCCCGTCGAGAACTAACTCTTAGTAGGTACTCAACGTTGAAGCCACTAACCTCTCTCTGTATTTAAAAAATAGACTCAACTACTTGCTTCTCAAACTGTTGTTGTTGTAATTGTTTTTGAGCTTGAAACTCTTCACTCTGTTGTTGCATCCGTTCGGCTAGATCTGTTTGGATCTTATCCATGGATTCTCTCATAGCTCTAACTTGCTCCTCAAGTTGTCTAGATCGGGTCTGAGTTCCTTCGTTTGCCATGATCGAGCTCTGATAGTCTAGTTGAGCAAAGGCCCATGCCAATGCCATAGTTGTGACGAAAGTACTAAAACAAGTCACAGATGCTTTTAGATAACCAACATACCAAAAGAGAAATAAATAATTCAACAAAGAAAGAAAAAACTGTTCAAGTAATTGAATAAATTACCAGAAGCTTGGATTTCTGCTCCGGCTTTCTTAACGGGTTCTCCTAATGGGCAATACTCATCGCTCCGCGCCTTGGCGGCCTCTTCCTATTATTCAAAGAAACACAAAACCACCACCAGGAAGAAAAATAACCTTTTTACAATCAACCCTAAACGACCATCTCCCCATACCCATCCTCATTGTTCCCTATGATCCAACAAAAT